AGGATTTCCAAGATTGGAATAGAGAAATTTATCTAAAAGCCAGCTTGAATGGTCTTCAATTTTCCAAAACAGAATTTCCTAAAAATTGGTTAAGAGAAGGTATTCAGATAAAAATCTTATATCCTTTTCATTTGAAACCTTGGCACAGATCTAAGGTACGACCCTCTGATAGAGATCTAATGAAAAAGAAAGAACAAAAAGAAAAAGATGATTTTGATTCTTGTTTTTTAACAGCTTGGGGAATGGAAGCGGAATATCCTTTTGGTCCTGCTCGAAAAACACCTTCCTTTTTTGAACCCATTTTTAAAGATCTAAACTATAAAATTGGAAAATTGAATTTTAGAGTTCGAAGAGTTTTAAAAGAAATAACAAACTTTGTTGTATACGTCTCAAAAGAAGCAAAAGGATTTTTATTTGTAAAACGAATAATAAAAGAACTTTTAAAAGCAAAGAAAATTCCATTATTTATACCGAGAGAAATATATGAATCAAGTGAAACTCAAACAAAAAAGGATTCTATAATCAGTAATCAGATAATTCATGACTCGCTTAGTCAAATTCGATCTACAGATTGGACAAATTATTCACTGGCAGAAGAAAAAATGAAAAATATGATTGATAGAACAAGCACAATCAGAAATCAAATAGAAATAATAGAAAAAGATAAAACGCCAGGAATCAAAACAAATCCTAACAAAAAAAATAAGAATGGAGAATCACCCCAAAATATTTGGCAAATATTAAAAATAAAAAATATTCAATTAATAGTTAAATTACATTTTATTTTTAAAATTTTCATTGAAAAAATATACATAGATATCTTTCTAGATATCTTTCTATCTATCATTAATATGTTCAAAAGTGCTCTACAACTTTTTATCGAATCAACAAAAAAAATTCTTGATAAATACATTTACAATAATGAAAGAAATAAAGAAAGAATTAATAAAACAAAACAAAATAAAATTTACTTTCTTTCGACTATAAAAAAGGCTCTTTATAATCTTAGAAATAATAAGCGAAAGTCACATATTTTTTTTGATTTATCTTACTTGTCACAAGCATATGTATTTTTTAAATTATCACAAACCCAAGTTATTAACTTGTATAAGTTAAGATCTATTCTTCAATATAATAGACCGTCTTTTTTTATTAAGACTGAAATAAAGGATTTTTTTAGAAGACAAGGAATATTTCATTCCGAATTAAGACATAAGAAACTTCCAAATTATGGAATGAATCAATGGAAAAACTGGTTAAGAGGTCATTATCAATACGATTTATCTCAGATTACATGGTCTAGATTAGACCCACAAAAATGGCGAAATGGGATCAATCAATGCCATACGTCTCAAAATAAAGATTTAAACAAATGGTATTCCTATGAAAAAGACCAATTACTTGATTCTAAAAAAAAACAAAATTGGAAAGTATATTCATTACCAAATAAAGAGGATAATTTTAAAAAAAACTATAGATATGATCTTTTATCATATAAATATATTCATTCTGAAACTAAGAAGAACTCCTATATTTATAGATCATCATTAGAAGCAAATAAGAACCAAGAAAATTCCACCAGAAAAAAAGAAAAATTTTTTAACATACTCAAGAATATTCCTAGGAAAAATTATCTAGGAAAAAGTGCTATTATATATATGGAAAAAAATCCAGATAGAAAATATTTGGATTGGAACATTCTCCATTTTTTTCTAAGAAAAAAGGTTGATATTGAGGCCTGGATCAAGACCGATCCTAGCCATAATACAAATATTAAAGTTGGACCTAATAAGTACCAAATAATTGATAAAATTTATAATAACGGTCTTTTTTATCTTCCGATTGATTCAAATTCCAATCAAAAAAGGACTTTTTGTGAGTGGATGGGAATGAATGAAAAAATCTTAAATTGCCCCATATCGAATCTGAAAGTTTTTTCCTTCCCAGAGTTTGGAATACTTTATCATAAATATAAAGAGAAACCTTGGTTTATCCCAAGCAAATTACTTGTTTTTAATTTGAATATAAATCAAAATTTTAGTGAAAATAAAAACATCATTAGTTTTAGACCATCAAATGAAAAACAATATTTTGAATTAAAAAATCAAAACAATATTGAAGAATTTTTTTCAGAATTGGCCATGGAGAAAGAAAGACTAAAGATCTTCTTTACAGATAACTACTATTTTGTTTTTCAATTAAGATGGGATGATGCTTTGAATCAAAAAATCATGAAGAATATCCGGGTATATTGTCTCCTGATTAGGATGATAAATCTAAGAAAAATGACTATATCCTATATTCAAAGGAAAGAAATTAATCTGGATATAATGCTAATTCACAACAAAAGGCATTTAATTTTTACAGAATTGATGAAAAAGGGAGTATTAATTCTCGAACCTGCCCGTCTATCTGTAAAAAATGACGGACAGTTTTTTATGTATCAAATCATAGGTATTTCATTGGTTCATAAGAGTAAGCATCAAAGTAATCAAAGATA